CTGTTCCATAAAAAAAGTTTTTTATTTCTTAATTAATTGTTTCCGATTCCGATTCACCGGATCTTACCTTTCGAAAAAGTCAATAAAAAATAAAGATATGCACTAAATGATTTAAGAAGTTTAGATTAGTAGTTATTCTGAGTCTTTTCAAAACCGTTCAAATATTCAAAAAAGAAGTTACAATTGGTCAAATGATATGACCAAGTGACATATAAAAAAACGAACACTTATAATAGGAAAATAAAAATATTTATATTCATAGAACAAGGATAAAAATTTAGCCTAAAAAGAGTACTTGACGCGGATACGAATTATAAGATTAACTAAGGTCATCGGTCTAATGAAATCTAATGAAAAAAAACTCTTGATTTTAGTTAGTTTATTTTCAATTAATTAACTAATTCATTATGGGATTGATTGTTTTCCATTTCAATTTTAGTAAAGTTTAGAAAAATATGGGTCTAAAATGAACTTTTTTAGCGAGAAAGGATCAAAAATGACTGAGATCCTTTTTTATCAAACCACGTATCTTTTAACAGATTTATTACTAGTCTCATTCGAATTTGAAAATTAAATTTAGTTGTATTTTTTAAAACTGAAAAACTCAATTTATTAGTCAAAAGTACAATCCTGGTATTTTATTACATGTAAATGTTAAAGTATATATAGAATAGCAAAAATAAAGGTCTTTTAGATTCTTTTTTTATTTTATTAAGTTTGATTTGATTTGATTTGATTTTGATGACATGCAGATTCTAAAGATATAACTTTGAGAGATAAACAACGCGAACCAATAGTTCCCAACCAAAAAATTTAGGTTTAATTAAAATTTTGTTATTTCGAGTCATTTTTGATCCAGTTTTCATGGATCTTTGACATATCTATATTTCTTTTTTTTATATTTAGAGAAAAAATAGATAATGAATAAGAAATAAGAATTTATTATGAACAATAGATGTCTTTCACATCCAACTATAACAATGAGTAACTTCTTCATTTTTAAATGGCAGTTCCAAAAAAACGTACTTCGATATCAAAAAAGCGTATTCGTAAAAATATTTGGAAAATGAAAGGCTATTGGGCGTCGTTAAAAGCTTTGTCATTAGGGAAATCTCTTTCTACCGGGAATTCAAAAAGTTTTTTTGTACGACAAACAAATAAGTCCTAAAATATTGGAATAATTTGTGCATTTCAAAGTTAATGTAAATTTAACAATTGGTAGTCCCTATTCTAATCAATATGAAATAGACTCTTAAAATTAATAAAAAAATCATTTTTTATTTTTTTTGTATGTTTTCACTCATATTTTGGTGGTGTGGTGGGGAGTCTTTTTTTCCCCATCGACCTTTACAAAGAAAAAAAAATTTTTCTCTTTCTCGGGAAGGGCAGATATCATCTTTTTAGTTCAAATTAATTAATTGTTGAAACTAATGGATTCCATGTTAAAAACTTTTGGATAACTTTCTGATTTGGTAATTGATTGTATTTACATGTTTTTAACATAAAAAGAACTTGATTGTTGAGATATTATGTACAACTAATGTGTCAATTGATTCATTTATAAAATCTTCTTTTGTCTCAAATTATGAAATCAGATAAACCAGAAATAATGACATGACAATAAAAAAAAAAATTATTTATCCGAAATAATTTTTTTTTAGAATAGGATAAACTACGTCAAAGCCTTAAGATAAATAAACCGGACACTTAAAGAAAAATAAATGAAACCAATGAATCTTCAAATTGACTTTTGAACTCATTTTTTTATCAATTTCATTTTTACTAAAAAAACATATTTGATTGAATTGACTTGTTCAATCTCGACTATTGAATATAAATAGGCTATTATGAATTCGAGCAAGCCGCTATGGTGAAATCGGTAGACACGCTGCTCTTAGGAAGCAGTGCTAGAGCATCTCGGTTCGAGTCCGAGTGGCGGCATGCCATCTTCTAATAGAGATCTAATAGATCCTATAATAAAAATAAATTAAATTCCCAATTTCTATTTCGTAATTAATATGGGGGATCCCCACCTTTTTTTCTTTTTTATGATATTTTCAACTTTAGAGCATATATTAACTCATATTTCCTTTTCTATTGTTTCAATTGTGATTACAATTCATTTGATAACCTTATTGGGCAATGAAATCATAAAACCAAATGATTCGTCAGAAAAGGGGATGCTAGCTACTTTTTTATGTCTAACAGGATTATTAATCACTCGTTGGATTTATTCGGGCCATTTCCCACTAAGTGATTTATATGAATCATTAATTTTTCTTTCATGGAGTTTCTCCCTTATTCATATAGTGCCCTATTTAAAAAAACGAAAAAATTATTTAACCACAATAACTGCCTCAAGTACTATTTTTACCCAAGGCTTTGCTACGTCGGGTCTTTTAAATGAAATACATAAACCCACAATATTAATACCCGCTCTACAATCGGAGTGGTTAATAATGCACGTAAGTATGATGATATTGAGCTATGCGGCTCTTCT